ATTGGCACATACAATACGCCCGGTCGCTTCTCGTGGATTTTCATAACCCTGCTGTGCAAAAATGGGATATGCGTTTGAAATGGATGTCCGAGTTATGATATATATCATCAGCGATACGGAAATAGATCGAGTAATCTCTTTCTTTATCCAAGAAAAGGTATTTTTAATTTGCATGGTCCAATCATTGATCCCGAAAATTTCTACAATAAAATTAGGTAGGTCGCTTGTATAGTCCCTATCCACAATTCTGCTATTTACTGAAATAATTTTCCTGGAATATAGGAATAGGAGAAATCCTCGTCTCGGTAGAAAGAGTAAGTACGTCTTTAAATGTTTTGCTTATGTAACATATTCTAGTTGGATCAGTCATTCATTGAATGATAAATCACTACAAGTGATGGAGATACACGATTTAAATAACGAAAGATCCAATATTTAAAAATGGTATCTAGAATGACTGGAAAAGTAGAAACAAGGCCAGATATAATTTGGTCGTTATGAACAAACCCAAAATCTTTGTATACATAGCCAATCATAAGTTCCCAACCATGGGGTGAATGGAATCCGATACATAAATCAGTTAATAAAAGAATAGAAAAAGCTTTTATTGTGTCACTTAAGTTATATAGGAATTCTTGAGCCCAAGAGTTAAGAATAACAAGTTCTTCATTACGCAGAATAGAATAACCACTGAAAATAATGAAACAAATTATATTTGTTGATACGTGCAAAATCGTATGGATATGATCCTGATTGTGCATCCTGATCAATTGGATCGTTTCTTTGTGGATTCCGCCACGAAGCGTTTGTAAATCTCTTTCCGGGTCTTCTTTTATCATTTCTTCCAAGAATAAGAGTTCTTCGAATTCTATGAATTTTGCTAGAATACTCTTTTCTTGAATATCAGTCAAAAAAGTTTCCGATTGCCTAGTATTCCACCAATTAGTAACCCAAGATTCAAAACATTTATTAAATGATAGAGAGATCCACCAGGGTAAAAATACTATATATGTAAGATATAGAAGAGGAAGAACTGATTTCTTTTTTGCCATTTTTTCATCTGTGAATTGGAATTGTTAATGAATCCACTTCATTCGTCAACTTTATGTGATCTACTATTTTATTTTTCTATCAACCATAAGTTCTATTACAAGACAGCTAACCTATGAATCTATTCCCTATTTTTTATTTGTTTTTTTGTGATTCAGCGGTTAGTCCTTGAATCTAGAAAGAATACAGAAATAAAATAAGAGCGCACTTCGAATTCGAATGAAGAAATAATTTTTAAAATCTTGTTTCCAGATACATACCTCCATTGATCAAATTCGAAGCCCTTTCGATGAATCTCTGAAAGAACTACTTCAATGATTCAATGAATATTATTCGTATTTCGAACCAAAGGAACTCCCCTTCTATCAAAATATAAAATATTTCAAAAGAAAAATTCCCCAGCTACCCCTACAGTAAAAATGAAGACAGATTTATATTTATGAAGTGTGATACCATGATCAAAAATGAGTGGAAAAACAAAACAGAAAAGTTTTCGTTAAAAAAGGTTTTGTTTTATGGCCGTTCCATATACGTCTACTTTGGCTCGAATGAACGTTTTGAAAAAAAAATTGCAGCTATGCTATAGAAAGAAAACAGAATTCTTTAATTTTTCCCTGCCACTGAGAAAGAATTTATTCTTCAGTTACAGTTCGTTTCAAAATACTTCAATTGGTACACGCAAGAAATAGGCCAATTCGGCAGCTTTTTGTTCAATTTCTCGCGGAGTCAAATTCTCATCACTACGCGTCAATGGAATGGCCCCCTGTCCTTTTATTTCCATATAAAGGATACGACGAGCAAAAATCCCCTCTTTAACTTCTATTCTGATGGACTGAATATCTTTCATACGGAATTGTAGGAAGATACGGCGATTTTTTCCAGGAAATCCCCAACGAAAAATACACACTATTCCTTCTTTTCTATCGAATCGATCATAGCCACTACCCACATTCCACGAAATTGTGCACCACAAATAGGAACTAATAAAGAGACCCGCGATCCCATAGAAAGACATCACGATCCCTTGTGGGAAAAAATGGATTTGCTGAGATGAAACTAAAGATATCAAATTCTTACCGAGATAACTTGAAGTTCCAACCAATACGAATCCTAATGAACCTAAAAAAAGGATAAAGGCCCAGCAGAAATTACTTATTTTTCGAGACCCCACTATAAGTTCTATCCATATATGTTCTGATCGCCAACTCATACTAGATCCAGTTGCATTTTATTGGAATTAAGAAAATAGTCCAAATGGATTTGACTTTCCTTTTTTATTTCCGAAGTAACTCTCATCAACTAGCGCCATTCTGATGTAACCCTTTAAGAGTAATTGATCGAATTGATTAGTAGGGCTAAAATAATAACATTCACTTTATATAATCCCCATAGATATTTACACCCATCTAGATACATTGACTTTCCATTTCAGATATCCGCCTCGATTCCTGAATATAGCCATATTCATTTACGAATATACAACAGCTCCCTCATTTATGTTTGGAGGAAGCCATATGTTACACCATATTCTATTAAATAGATATCCGCGTTATTTATATCTAAGTCTTAAAAAAAAATAGATGCGATTGGGACCCATCAGATCTAAACAATCTTGTTTTTTTGAACATAAAGAGATAAAGAAGCCATTGCAATTGCCGGAAATACTAGGGCTACTAAAGGCACAAAAATAGAGGGTAAGTTGGAAGTTGTCATAGAATGGGTACCTCGGTGTAATATTTGTACCTGTTATAAAGATATCTTATAATAATATGAATTCGTATATAATTATACTAAGTATTTAAGTGAGTATATAGAATAAAGAAATGCAAGGAATGTCTAATTAAAGAATCTATAATTAAATGAATGAGACTTATTCATCATGAAATAGAAAAATATATGTATGAGAAAATCCATTCTTGTCTTATCATTTGAATTCCAATTTTTATTTAATTAGAAATTACCGAAAGATTCATTAGAATTCGATCCAACAAGAGGGATTCTTAGCCAAAATAGAGATTTATCGGGAGAAAAGATACGATATACTCTATAGCTATATTTTATAATTTTGAATTGTATATACATACACAACAAAAAAAGAAAATTCGGTTTATTTACCTAATTTGAATTTCGCATAAGGCAGAATTTTCGTTTTTTTTATCTTGTTGATAGAGGTTTCCTGATTACAAATCAATAATATCGGTAAAAAAAAAAAGAATTGTCCACATGATTTTTTACTTTATACAATACAATTTTCAATTAAATCTTATGTCACCAAAGAAAAAATACATTCTTCGGATTTTGACTTTGATTCCGATAAACTAATTGTTTGTTCACTTCCGATAAACTAATTGTTTGTTCACTATAATAGAACTTAAGGTTCTACTTACTACTTAATTTAATGGACTTTGAATTCAAAGGAAAAAAAGCGTGAAGCTTCAATAACTCACTCAAAACATCCCTTAAAGGATTACGTGGTACGATTGGATCAAATAAGCCCTTATGGAATAAATATTCAGCCGCTTGTGAACCTTCAGGTACTGTCTTATTTAATGTTTGTTCAATGACTCTTTTACCTGCGAATGCAATGTAGGCGTTAGGTTCGGCAATAATGATATCCCCCAACATCCCAAAACTAGCTGTCACCCCACCAGTAGTAGGAGATGTAAGAATAGATACATAGAATAACTTTTTATTTGATTGATAATCATATAAAGCAGCAGATATTTTAGCCATTTGCATCAAGCTCAAACTTCCTTCTTGCATACGTGCTCCTCCGGAAGCACACACTAGAATAAGAGGTAAAAATTTATTGGTAGCATACTCGATCAAACGGGTAATTTTTTCGCCTACTACGGATCCCATACTACCCCCCATAAACTGAAAATCCATAACTCCAATTGCTATGGTAATACCATTTAGTCGACCTGTGCCTGTTTGAACAGCTTCGGTTAATCCTGTGTTTCTTTGATAAGAATCAATACGATCTTTATAAGGCTCTTCTTCCGAATGAAATTCAATAGGATCCAGAGAAACCATGTCTTCATCCATAGGATCCCAAGTACCTGGATCAATCAAAAGTTCGATTCGATCTGAACTACTCATTTTCAAATGATATCCACATTGTTCACAAATATTCATTTTTGACTTAAAAAATTTCTTATAATTTAATCCATAACAATTTTCGCATTGAACCCACAAATGCCTATATTTTTGAGTCAAATCAAAATTAGTAGAATTGTCTCTTATATTGAAATCAATAGTATTCCTGACGGTTCTTATATTGGAGCTCCCCCTTTCATTACTTTCACCACAAATGTAATTATAAATGTAACTGTCACTGGAATTGTGACTACCACTTAAAATGAAACTCTCAATACAGATTTGAGAACGAAGATAAGAGTCAATGCAACTATTAATGTGATTATTCCAACTATATTTAGTATCATACATGTAACGATCATAATGGGAATCGTTATTGTTAGATCCATTCGTCAGATAACTATAATTGTTAGATCCATTCGTCAGATAACTATAATTACGATAACTAAAAAAAGAACTTTCTAGTTCACTCAGTAAAGAAGGAGCATTGTCAATCTCAAAAATTTGATTTTGAATATCAAAATATATGGAATAAATATCCATATTACTATCTCTAACTAAAAAGGTGTCATCAGAGATAAAATTCCGAATGTCCCTGACACCTACTAAAGGATCACCATTACTGTAACTAGAACTAGCACTCCAACTATGAATCGTATCATTTATAACCGCATTTTCACTTACACTGGTATTTTCAATAGGACCAAGCCTATCGCTTGATTTACTTAGGCCACCCCTGTATTCTAATTTCCCCTTCGACAACATCGAATTGAACCACCATTTTTCCATAGAGTTTTCTTGTCCCTATTTCCATGAAAATACAATAGATGAGTAGTCATTCGATGAAAAAT